AACACATATTACATCTTGCCCTTTTTGATTGAGAATTGTATCTGTGGCTACTGCTGTTTTGCCAGTCTGTCTATCCCCAATAATTAACTCTCGCTGACCGCGCCCTATGGGGATCATCGAATCGATAGCAATAAGCCCTGTTTGAAGGGGTTCATATACGGAACGCCTGGAAATTATACCCGGAGCAGGAGATTCAATTAAGCGAGATTCCGAAGCGACAATTTCGCCTCTCCCATCAATAGGTTTAGCGAGAGCATTTATAACACGACCCAAGTAAGCCTCGCTCACGGGTATCTGAGCAATTCTTCCTGTTGCTTTTACAAAACTTCCTTCTTGTATCATCAACCCATCGCCCATTAATACAATCCCAACATTTTTGGATTCCAAATTCAGAGCAATACCTCTAGTCCCTTCTGCAAATTCAACTAATTCACCTGACATTATTTCACCAAGACCTATAATACGAGCAATCCCATCCCCCACTTGAACTACGCGACCGATATTCTCAATTCCTACTTTCCTATTATATTGTTCAATACGTTCGCGGAGAATTTTATGAATTTCGTCGACTCGAAGGGTTGCCATTCTTGAATCTTTTTTTTTCGCAAGCAAGGGGAAAAATAATGCCTAAATTCTAAACGAAAGTAGAAGTTCAAGGCCTAATAAATTTTATTATCTCTTCCATTCTATGGCCCCGAGAATGCCAATATTAGCACGAATCGTACGGAAATGTAACTCGGTATTCAAACAACTATTCAGAGTTCCTAGAGCTCCTTGTACGGCTTGTTGGAAAACCCGTTGTCGGACCTGGTTCATCGCTCTTTGTTTTTCAAAATAAAGGGTTTCATTTTTAGACTTTTCTAATTGTTCCAAACTAATAGAAGTAGCATTAATCAAATTTACTTTTTCTCGTTCTATCTCAGAGTATCCATTCATCCGATACTCATCCGCTTCTAGTTCGACTTTCTGTAATCGAAGCCGAGCTTTTTCGAGTTGTTCAAGGGTGCCTCTACGCAATTCTTCCGAATTTCGAATAGTACTTAAGATCCTCTGTTTTCGATTATCTAATAAATCTTTTAATGAAAGTAGATTATCTTGCTATTAAGTTTACAACTTTTATGATCTCTTCCCGAACCAAACATGAATCTTTCGATTCATTTGGCTCTCACGCTCCTTTTTTTCTTTTTTGCTATGTATTATGGCTATTTCCATATTTTTTTTTATGTAATGAGCCTATCCTCTATCCTCTTTTCTCTTTGTATTTCAATATACCGAAACTTATATAAGACTAGATAAATATTAAGAGGACTCTTCCGACTAGATAAAAATCTATCATGGTCAGCAAAGTTGTTTCTTTATTTGTGTTTGCTCTGTTAGTTAACAATTTCAATTTCATTAAGAAAAACAAACTAAATAAATGGAAAATGAAAATTGCTAGAATTCTTTTTTTTTTTTCTTAAATCCAAAAAATTTCTCTTTTTTTTTATACACAGGTCGTCGATTCGGCATTGGAAAAAGGGCAGGGTGCCCTTCTAGTAAATAGTTCAAACCATTTTATCGATATGAGTGTTCTATATCAGATAAATTCTACACTAGCTATTTCCCGTTTAAAGCATTTGGATACTAATAAAGCATTTCGATACTAATATAGTTGTAGAAAGAGTACCCCTTTTTGCCTGGACTTCAAGCAGTTTAGCTTTAACCGTGTTAATGGTCTCACATTATTGGTCTATAGAGAATCAAAGTAAATTTACCAATGAGTCGCGAAATGCTATGGTTCTTCCATATGATTTCTGAAGTTATTCAGAAGTAATTCGTCGAGATCGTGCACCTTTATTTATCCCCAAAATACTAAAAAATATTCTAAAGTGCAGCCGGATAGATCCAATCTATTCTTGAAATAGACAACTCGCACACACTCCCTTTCCAAAAAAAATCAATACGCCAACCACTACAGTTAGATTTATTAGATTTGTTGCTAAAATATCGGTATTAAGCCCGAAACTCCCAGCGAATGGCCAGTGAGCTAAAAAAACAAAAGAATGGGTTACATTTTTCATATGCTCTCCTCTTATAGATAGGACGAACAAAGAAGAAAGTTTTTCGATCACTTACTTCGCTCGCCCCTTTTTTATCGGTTTTTTTAATGCAATTTTTTTAATGCAAATAGATTCAATCTAATAATTTCTTTTAGATTAAGTCTTAGGTTGCGTTTGACTTGTGAAAGATCTCCTTTGTTAAAATGTTCCCAAAATTGCTAAAATAAAAGGAAAAAGACTTTCCACTATCCTAAACTAAGGACGGGAAGGAAGAGGGCGAGCATATCTTCTACCTAAATTGATGATGCTCAAATCAACCCTTCCCGGGGTATTGTCTGTCCCGATAAATAAAAAATTCCTGGAATAATATAATAAATAAAAGTAAAGTATTGATATACTTGGAATTACAGAAGCAAATACCAATTTACTAAAAAAAGAAAAAAGTATCTAATCTAATCTAAAGGACTCATTTTCTTTTTTAGGATTAAACAAAAGGGTTCGCAAATAAGAGCGCTAGTGCCACAACCAGTCCATAAATTGTTAAAGCTTCCATAAAAGCTAGACTAAGCAATAAAGTACCTCGTATTTTCCCTTCTGCTTCTGGCTGTCTCGCAATACCTTCTACAGCTTGTCCTGCAGCAGTACCTTGACCAACTCCAGGCCCAATAGAAGCAAGCCCTACGGCCAATCCAGCAGCAATAACGGAAGCAGCAGCAATTAGTGGATTCATGGTGAGTTCCTCGTGTCTAAAAAAAAAAAAAAAGAAATGGTTAAGGATACAATCAACCAAGAAATTATTACTTTTCACTTCTAAGTTCTATTGAAATGATAATCTAAATCGTCCGAACTATTTCGAGATCTCGTTTTTAGTTTCTAATCATTAGAGGTTTGTGTAAATCCATATGATTTTCATTATTCTATTTCTCTTTCTTTCCAACCAACCACCCTTTCATTCCATCCTTTTTTTTACTCTTCGATATCCTTGAGTTCCCATTTTTCCCCTTCATCTAATCCATAATAAAAGAAAAAATACAGGAAGAACCCCTATTGAAATCGAACTAATCCAAATCCAATAGGAATCAAATTAAGGTATACAATTGATAACACTATGCTGCATAGAACTGGATATGGAATCCAATTCCATATAGAGGGGAATTCTATAGATCGGATTAGATAATGAATCTAACTTAGAAATAAAAAAAATCTTATATACATTTGTTTCCTCTATTTTGTTTGTGTATTTTCTCATTTTCTATTGAATCCAATTCCAAAATCATTCCGCACAAAAGATGACTGTCTTATAGACATTAAGGATATAGATCTAACCGGATTCCGCCCCCCCCCCCTGAATGCATATATAATTTAACAATTCCGTAATATAGTCTATTCTCTCTCCTACAACTCTAGGTTATATATTCATACGCATTTCGAACTAGTTAGTTTTCTAACCAGGAGGATTATCTGGAACCATGCATGAATTGGGCTAAGCTAAAAAAAAGACTATTTCGAAAATTAGTCAATTCAATGATGACCTTCCATGGATTCACCTATATAGGCTGCGGCTAACGTTGCAAAAATAAGAGCTTGAATACCGCTTGTAAATAATCCAAGAAACATGACCGGTATAGGGACTACTAAGGGGACTAAAGAAACAAGAACAACAACGACTAATTCATCCGCCAATATATTTCCGAAAAGTCGAAAACTAAGCGATAATGGTTTTGTGAAATCTTCTAGGATGTTAATTGGTAAAAGGATTGGGGTTGGTTTAATATATTTCTCGAAATAACTCAATCCTTTTTTGCTAAGACCCGCATAAAAATATGCCGCTGATGTGAGTAAAGCTAAAGCAACAGTAGTATTTATATCATTCGTGGGCGCTGCTAATTCCCCGTGGGGTAACTCTATAATTTTCCAAGGTAAAAGAGCACCCGACCAATTCGAAACAAAAATAAAAAGGAACATAGTTCCAATAAAGGGAACCCAGGGACCATATTCTTCTCCAATCTGAGTTTTGCTTAAATCTCGAATAAACTCAAGGACATATTCGAAGAAATTCTGACCGTCGGTTGGGATGGTTTGTGGATTCCGAACAGCTATGATAACTGAACCTAGCAAGATAGTAATTACGACCCAAGAAGTGATGAGTACTTGGGCATGAATTTGGAAATCTCCTATTTGCCAATAGAAGTGTTGGCCTACTTCTACGCCTGATATATCATACAACCCCTTGAGTGTTTTAATGGAACATGGTGTAATATTCATATTGTCCTCTGATAAAAATTGAACTTCAAAAAAGGAATTCTTTTGATTCAACCATCTCTTTCTCAACTTAGCTGAAGTATTAATCTTATAATTTTATATTTAGGATACCAAGAAATCACATCAAATGATAATATATATCAATACCCTCTAATATATATCAATATTCCCCTTCTTTTATCTATGCAAAACAAAAAAAATAGTAACTGATCCCATAAATCTACGTAGTTGCTTAAGAATTAACTATTCTTCTTAATCTTAATCAACGATTTCTTATATAGAGAGAACGGCCCTCACAAATTGCAAATACTAATTTGTTAAGAATCAATCGAATTGAAGTCATAGTGTCATCGTTGGCAGGAATCGATATATTCGCGAGATCTGGGTCACAATTTGTATCCACTAAAGAAATAGTAGGAATCCCCAAAATGGCACATTCCCGAAGAGCTATATACTCTTTTTGCTGATCAAGGACGATCACAATGTCAGGCAACCTCGTCATATATTTAATCCCGCCGAGATATCTTTGCAAGGTGGATAATTTTCTCTTTAAGATTGCCACATCTCTTTTTGGAAGATGGTGGAATTTTCCCATCTTTTCTTCCGCTCTTAAGTCTCTAAATTGAGAAAGTCTAGTTTTGGTAATCGACCAATTCGTTAACATACCACTGAACCACTTTTTATTAACATAATGACAACGAGACCTTATTGCAGCTGATGCTACTAAATCCGCTGTTCTTTTTTTGGTACCAACAATTAAGAAGCTTTTTCCCTGACTTGCTGCATCAAAAACTAAATCACAAGCTTCTGATAAAAAACGAGCCGTTCTAGCGAGATTTGTAATATGAGTACCTTTACGCTTTGCCGAGATGTAAGGGGCCATTTTAGGATTCCATTTCTTAATACCATGACCAAAATGAACTCCTGCTTCTATCATCTCTTTCAAATTGATGTTCCAATATCTTCTTGTCATTTTTTCCACACTTCCCTTTTTTTTTCTTTTTTTCGTCTTACCATTACGGAATTTATTTCTTTTTGAAGATTAAGAAAGAGCCGAAATATCTTGAAATAAATAATAATTGTTCCGATGGAACCTTCTACTCAGAATTGGCCATTGATACATGATATAAACATAGCCTTAATGAATTAACTGACTTCTTTTATTTAGTAAAATATGAAAATACAAAATCTAAAATTAGACCTGTTAGCATTCTAAGGTCAAAAATCTAGTTTAAATTAAACTAAAAAAAAATCTGCTTTATGTATCCTTAAATCGTATAAATGGGAGTAAATGGGGGTTCTGATGTCTCATAGAAATTGTTTGTTACGTCAGAATCAGAAGAAACTAATTCTGTATGGAGAAACAACATATCTCTCATTTCCGACGTGAATAGATTTTTTTTTTGAATTTCAAAATAAAGGTTCTTGTCTTGTGAGGAACGATGCACAAATTTTTGGAATCCGGTACCAACAGGTATAATTCCCCCCAGAACTACGTTTTCTTTCAGGCCTTTCAACCAATCAATACGACCTCGTAGGGCAGCTTTTGCTAAAACTCGAGCAGTTTCTTGAAAACTTGCTTCAGATATGAAACTTTGGGTATTCAGGGAAGCCCTTGTTATTCCCAATAAGATTGCCCGATAATAGATCGATTCATCCAAAGCACGCCCTGCTCGTTCCGCTCGCAATAGTCCTATTAATTCCCCGGGTAAAAAAACATTAGACATTCCATCTTCGGAAACCCGTACTTTTGATGTTACTTGGCGTATAATAATCTCTATATGTCTATTATGGATCTGTACCCCTTGGGATCGATAAACCTTTTGGATCTTATTAACCAAAGAGATACGACTTTGGGCGATGGTTAGCTCAGCTCCAATCAAGAATCCCCAGGGAACCCCAAGAATTCTTGGTATACGCTCATTCCAATCCTCAATTCTCCTTTCGAGATTCGGCGATAGTGAATCAATTGAACGTGCTTCGAATATTTGTTCTACTTTTGGAAGACCTTGCGTTATATCACTAGATCTTGATTTTTCATATATAAAGGTAACTAACCTATCTCCTTTGTAAAGGGTTTTTCCATAATGACCATGAACAGTTGCTCCTATAGTGGCCAAATAAGGCTTAGCTGCTCTTATAACAAAGGAGTCCATATTAACAATGTAAATTTGACCCGATTTTTTTATGTGTGATTTAAATAGACATACATTTTCACAAATAAATTGTCCAAGCTGAATTATTGCCAATGTCTCCTCCCATGAGTCATGATTGAGAAAGTGCCAATTCAAATGGAGTGCATTCAACATGATGTTACTGTCGAAATTCGAAATCCTTTTATTTTCATCTATTAAAGAGTATTTAAGCCCTTGAAGTACTTGGAAGGTTTGTTTCAAATTGTCAAGGAACAAGTATTTTTTTAACAAGATCTGATTATGCGTTAATAAATAGTAAGATGAAAAAAAATTCGATATATTAGGTACAATAGCCCCTAAGAGCCCAAAAATATCTCGAATAGGAATTCTAGGATTCGATTCTTTTACTGCATTGGGATATTTTGAATTCTTGAATAAACCAATTCGAGAACAGTTGGATGCCGACAAAATCATCAAAGATGGGTAGTCTTTATTTCGATTCAACAAGGTGCCAATAGCTTCTTGATGTTGGCTAAGTGATTTAATCTTCGCCTTGGAATAAAAGGAATTGCTATTGTTGCAATCTAACCTATTATTGGGAATCGGTCCTGCACTTGTCCTATCATACCTTCTTCTTGTATATGAAATAGTGGACTTGACTAACTCAATTCTTAGGAAATCCCGAATCAGATCATTTGTTCTTAACTCAACAAGGGAAGCACGAGCCCCCTCTTTTTCTTCTTGTTCCCAATTCACTACCAAGCAAGTTCGAGCGAATTGACTATTCGTGTGATAAATTCTTTGAGTTAACTTGCTATTTTCATGAGAAATAAAATTGACAAGTCGAAGTTGGAGATTATCCTCTTCTTGCAGGAGATCTTGCGGGAAAAGTCTTGCTAAATTTCTCCCTTCGTCCATTTCATATGCGACTGCAGGTCGAACCGAAACAAAATACTTTTCCTTGTTTTTGAGAATTTTTTTCCGTTGAACATAAACCCAATTTTTTCTTTTTTTTGAGTCCTTATAATCTTTTTTTTCTCTTTCTGGTGGTATCAAACTGGCGCCGGATATCTTATCCGCCTCTTCAGGAAAATGAATATCTCCGGAAAAGATTTTTAGTTCCGTATGGCTTTTTTTTCTCTTCACTCGGACCAATCCACCTAGTCGACTTCTTGTATTTTTTGTGAGTTGTGTATCCACTCCAATAATACTATTGTCAAGTACCTTTAGCGATGAGGATCTTGGCAAGATATGCAGTTCTTGAAGAATGAAAAAAAACCGATCTACTTCTTTTTGGTATTTTAGACTAAATTCTTTTGTTCCTCGATGCTCAATAAAACCCTCTTTTTTTAAGATAGAATCTTCCTCTGGGCTCCCATATTCGTCCTCTGAGTCTTCCTCTGAGTCTTCTTCTAAAGCCCCGTATTCGTTCTCTGAGCCATCTTCACGGCTCCCATATTCTTCTTCTGAGTCTTCCTCTAGAGTTCCATATTCGTCCTCTCTACTTTTATATTTGTTCTCTGGGTTCCCAGATTCTTCTTCTGAATCTTTCTCTAGAGTCCTATATTCGGCCTCTAGGATCCCATATTCATCTTCTAGGATTTCATATTCGTCCTCTAGAGTGCTATATTCGTCTTCTAGGATTTCATATTCGTCCTCTCGGGTCCTATATTCATTCTCTAGGCTCTCATATTCGTCCTCTGAGTCTTCCTCTAGAGTCCTATACCCTTCCTCTAGGGTCCTATATTCTTCCTCTAGGGTCCTATATCTAAATTTAACAATTCCTGAACCCCTTTTATCTTTTCTGTATCGTGGATCGTCAAAATAAGCAAAAATAGTATTTCTACGTAAAACACCCATAAAGGGTATTTCAATCGAAATCCCCAAACAGGATATTAGCTCTTTTTCTTGTTCTTGATGATATTGTAATGGAATGACGAACCTATTTCTTCGTTTTTTTGCCAACAAATCCGAATTATCTTGAAGAATAGAAGGATAGACAAAATTCCAATGATTGTTGGACACGATTCGATCTGGCGTTAAATAATCAAGAATTTCCTTATCTTTTTTACCAAAAGTATCCAACAGTCTATGGCTTACTTGATCATTAGCCATTGAGAGGTCAAAGATATATCTTCCGTCAAGAGAAAAAGAATACGTATTCATTTGATCTTGATCCTTGTGCAGCGAAAAGGATGCTATACTGGATCTGCACATACTTACTGACAATATCCATAAATGGCTTGTTTTTGGTAATCGACGAAGATTACCATATTGATATTCGGGCGCATGGTAAACATCAGTACTCCAGTGCATTTCCCCGTCTGATTCGGAATAAATATGCTTTTGTACCTTTTCTTTAAAATGCAAAGTGGACGTTCCGGCACGAATCTCTGCAATTACTTGTTCGGATTCTACATATTGGTCATTTTGTACTAGAATCAAGCTTTTTAACGGAATATTCACACTATGTAGAATATCCTGACTCTGAATAGTTACACGCAAGTCTATATAGCATAGAAAAGCAGGCTGCCCATGACGGGTACGTGTGGGGTGAACCAAATTCTCATTGAATTGGATTTTTCCATTCGAGGGGGATCGTACAAGGTCGGCAGTACCCCCTGTGAATACTCCACCGGTATGAAAAGTTCTTAATGTTAGTTGAGTCCCCGGCTCCCCGATTGATTGACCCGCAATAATACCTACAGCTTCCCCCAATTCGACCAGATCGCCATGAGTGGGACTCCGCCCATAACATAATTGACAGATCCAAGATGTGCTTCGGCAAGTAAAAGGGGTTCTAATATATATTGGTTGTGCTCGAAACGGTTGTGCTCGAAAGGCAGTTATGAATCGATTGACTAATCCAATTCCAATATCTTGATTTCGAGCAGCAATGCATCGTGAACCAATATATATATCGTCTGCTAATACACGACCAATTAGTGTTTGGACAAAAAGTTTTTCTGTCATCCCATTTTGAGGACTCACAGAAATACCTCGAATAGTACCACAATCTCTTCTACGCACAATAATATGTTGAACTACTTCAACAAGTCTGCGTGTAAGATATCCAGCATCCGCTGTTCGTACAGCAGTATCTACAACCCCTTTGCGGGCTCCGTAGCAGGAAATTATATATTCTGTCAAAGAAAGTCCCTCGCGTAAATTGCTTTGAATAGGTAAATCAATCATTTGTCCTTGAGGATCCGCCATTAACCCTCTCATCCCTACTAATTGGTGTACCTGAGATGCATTTCCTCTGGCTCCTGAAAAAGACATTAGATAGACTGGATTAGACGGATCCGTTATCCGAAAATTCGAATTCATTTCTTGTTTCAAATATTCACTTGTAGCATACCATATTTCAACGGATTGGCGTAATTTTTCTACTGCGTGTACAGCCCCATAATAATAGTGTTTCTCCAAAAGAAAACTCTGTTGTTCCGCGTCTTGGACTAACCATCCTTTAGAGGGTATTGTTAAAAGATCCTCGATTCCTAAAGAAATTGATGTAGTAGTGGCTTGATGGAAGCCCAGAGCCTTTATTTGATCCAGTATATGGGATGTATATCCCATTCCGAAATGATCTATTAATCTGCTAATAAGTCGTTTCATAGCAGTTCCGTCTATCTCTTTATTATGAAAGACCAGGTTGGCCCGTTCCGCCATACATAAGTACCCCCTTTTTTGGCTGAGTAGGATTCGACAATTGCTGAGTAGGATTCGACAATAGGCCTGAGTCAGTGATTCGAAAACTTAATTTACTCCCTTTCCTCAATCTTAATTTGCGCGGCAAAAAAGATGGTACTAGCGAAATCGGAATGCCCCCCGAAAGGGGCATCGCCGAATCTAACTTCCTTGTTTAGATAGTGTATGAATAGGCCCGACTAAATCCTTGTATGGCTTCCTCTATTTCTCTATAAAAAGAAATATGACCAAGAGTGGTTCGAATGTATATAGAACGGGTTTCTTTTTTTCTATTTCCGACTATTAGATAGTGGGCATAAATCTCATGATAAGTCCCAAAAGATTCATATTGAACTTCAATCGGAACTTCTCTTGACCCAATGACGCGTTGATCTAGTTTCCATCGGAGCCACAATGGACTGTTTAAACCGATTCGTTTCTGTCTATAAGCTCCCAGTGCATCATAGGAACTAGAAAAATGGGGTTCTTTATCTTTCGTATACTTATAATTATTATTATTGTAGTTGACTTTTTTATTTGGATAGTTTCCACAACTATTATATCTATTTGCACAAATACCTCGACGGTTTCCAATCGTTAATACATAAAGTCCGATAAGCATGTCTTGGGTTGGCACGCAAATAGGATCTCCAATAGCGGGAGACAGGAGATTCATATGAGAAAACATAAGTAAACGGGCTTCCGCTTGAGCTTCCAAGGATAAAGGTAGATGAACAGCCATTTGATCCCCGTCAAAGTCCGCATTGAAACCCTTACACACTAATGGATGTAAACAAATAGTACGCCCCTCTACTAAAGTGGGTTGGAAGGCTTGTATGCCTAATCTATGCAGAGTAGGTGCTCTGTTCAACAGTACAGGATGCCCCCGCATAACTTCTTGAAGTATTTCCCATACAATGGGTTCCTTTTCCCAAATTTTTCTTTTAGCAATCCTGACATTAGAAGTAGCACGTTTCGTGATTAAATCTCGAATTACAAATAGCTGAAAAAGCTTTATTGCTATCTCTAGAGGTAATCCACATTGATGTAATGAAAGTGAAGGACCCACAACAATGACAGAACGCCCCGAGTAATCGACCCGTTTCCCAAGCAGAGTCTCACGAAACCTCCCCTCTTTACCCTCAATTACATCTGAAAGGGACTTGTATACTTTATTGTGACCATCCCTCGTCGGTTGCCCGCGGGACCCACTATCAATAAGTGTATCCACGGCTTCTTGTACCAATTTTTCCTGGCACATTACTAAATCTGCTGGCGCTAATTCACTTCTTTTTAATAGATAGGCAAGGTTGTTGTTCCGACGGATAACTCTCTTATAAAGTTCATTAATATCCGAAGTAACTACTTTATCCCCAGACCTATAAACAATGGGTCTCAATTCGGGAGGAAGAACCGGTAATAAGCACAAAACCATCCATTCTGGTTCTACATTTGTTTGAATAAAATGTTTCGCCAATTGCATTCGTCTAATTAAAAAAACTTTTCTTATTCGTCTTTTTCTATCTTCCCATTCATCTCCACTATACCCCTCGTCTTCTAATTCCTTCCATTCAACCAAGGAATTCTCTATAATAATTCGCAAATCCAAATCCGCTAATTGTTCTCTAATAGCACCTGCTCCTGTCGCAATTTCCCGATTTCGAAATGTTGCAAAGCCAGGAGTAGAAAAAAAGGGAGAAATGTTGTGGTTACAGGATGAAATTTCATCTTCGAATAAACCTCGTAATCGTAAGAAAGTAGGTTTTTTAGCGCTGGGCCTAGCAAAAGAGAAATCGCCGTATACTAGGCCCTCCAATTTCTTAAGGGGTTTATCTAAAAGATTCGCGATATAACTAGGAAGACCTTTCAAATACCACACATGAGTCACTGGACATGCCAGTTTGATGTATCCCATTTGATATCTTCGTATCCGAGAATCAACAAATTCTACCCCGCATTTTTGACAAAATTTTTCGTCTTCGTTTTCAGCTACGCTCGCTCGAGAATTTCCGCAAGCACAAATTCCACTTTTTATGGGCCCAAAGATTCTTTCGCAAAACAATCCATCTTTTTCTGGTTTATCGGTTTTATAATGAAAAGTGGAGGGCCTTGTGACTTCGCCAACGACTTCCCCATTAGGTAGGATTTTGTTAGCCCAAGCCTTTATTTGTTGAGGGGAAACGAGTCCAATTTGAAGTTGTTTATGTTTATATTGGTCAATCATAAAATAGAAATAAGAAAAGAATTTATATTTATTCCGATCAAACATCCTCCCTATTAATCTGAAAGTTCTTCTCAGATACAAGGAAATGGTTCAGTTCTAGAGCCAAAGATCGTAGTTCTCGAACGAGCACTCGAAAAGATTCTGGAGGATCCTCGTGATTAGGCACTCTTTTTCCCCAGATCGTAGCATTAAGTATTTCTTGGCGAGCTATAAGATGATCAGATTTATAAGTAAGTATCTCTTGTAAAATATGAGCAACACCAAATCCTTCTAAAGCCCAAACTTCCATTTCTCCTACTCGTTGTCCCCCTTGCTTGGCTCTTCCTCTAACAGGTTGTTGGGTAACAAGTGAGTAGGGCCCGGTAGAACGTCCATGGATTTTCTCATCAACTTGATGAATTAATTTTAAAATATAGGACTTCCCTATTAGAACAGGTTGTTCGAAGGGATCTCCTGTTCTTCCATCAAATATTCTGCTTTTTCCCGGGTACTCGGGTTCAAATACCCATGGATTTTTTGTTTGTTTACTGGCTTCATATAGTTCCGAAAACACAAGTTTTCTTGAAGCCTCTTGCTCATATCTCTCATCAAAGGGTGCTATTCTATAATGTTTCTTTAGCAGATCCCCCGCTAATCCAAGTGAGCTTTCAAATATTTGTCCCACATTCATTCGTGAGGGTACTCCTAGGGGATTGAAGACCATATCAACGGGTGTTCCATCTTGCAAATAGGGCATATCTTGCCTAGGCAAAATTTTTGAAATGATCCCCTTATTCCCGTGTCTTCCTGCTACTTTATCCCCAACTTTGATTTCGCGTTTCTGTAAAATATATACACGAACCATTATGTCGAGGGGGTCCCTCTGGATCCATTTCACATCGATAACGCGCCCTCTTCCACCTATAGGTAGTTTGAGAGAAGTTTCTTTTGAAGTGGATACCTCAAGACCAAAAATGGCCCGTAATAATCCAGCTTCCGCGATATACGAGGATTCGCTAGCTATCTGAGGCGTTAATTTACCTACTAAAATATCGCCAGTTTCTACCCAGGATCCCAACCTCACAACTCCATTTCTGTCCAAATTGCGGAGTAAATGTTCTTCTAGATGTGGTATTTCTTTAGTGATTTTTTCAGCGGAGCCTTGGGTTGTCGTATCCGTCTGAATTTCATATTTTCGGATGTGAAAAGAAGTATAAATATCCTCATATACCAAACGTTCGCTAATTAGTACTGCGTCTTCAAAATTGTAGCCCTCCCACGGCATATAAGCTACTAAAACGTTTTTTCCTAAAGCGAGTTCTCCACCAACTGTAGCTGCTCCCTCCGCTAAAATTTGCCCTTTTTTAAAGGATTTACCCTCTGGAACCCGAGGTTTTTGGTGCATACAAGTATTTTTGTTAGAGCGCTGATGAGCAACTAAAGCAATACTTATAGTCTTTCCACTACTTGATAAAAGGATCTTGTGACTATCACTAGAAATGATCTTTCCCTCGCATTCGGCTATAATAGAAACCCTCGAATCTAGAGCTGTTTGGCGTTCCAATCCAGTTCCAACAATGCACTTCTCGGACCGAGAAAGTGGAACTGCTTGGCGCTGCATATTAGAACTCATTAAAGCCCGATTCGCATCATTATGCTCAATAAAAGGAATGAGAGAGCCTCCAATAGAAAAATATTGGAAAGGAAAAATACTTCTAACATGAATCTGTTCCCATGCAATAGTAAGAAATTCTTGACGGTATCTAGCTGGAACAACCTGTTCTTCCTGAATACCTTGATTCAAGGATAAAGAATTTCCTGCTGCTATCATATAATATTCATCTCTATTTGGTGATAAATAAACCACCTGTCTCTCTTTTTTTTCTTTTGCTTTCTCAGATATTTCATAAAACGGACTCTCTATAGATCCCCACCAGTGATCAATTCTCGCATGAATAGCTAAAGATCCAGTAAGTCCAACATTGATTCCTTCGGACGTGTCAATTGGACAAATACGCCCATAGTGACTCGGATGAATATCTCGGCTCCGAAAACTTGCAGTTCTCCCCGTCAATCCTCCAGGACCCAAACAACTCACTTTTCGCCCATGAACCGTTTGTGTCAATGGATTGGTTTGGTCAAAAACTTGAGATAAGGGGTATGTGCCAAAAAAGGTCTCATAAGTAGTTATTAATAAAATCGAAGTTGAAGTTGGAGTTACTAAAGTTTGTGGAGTCGGTTTCGATTGACGTATGAATACTCTACGGATAGTTTTTTGAATTGCATGTTGTAAACGGCCAAGAGCCAATCCGAATTGATCTTGTAACAGATCCGCAACCGAACGAATACGTTTATTTTTCAAGTGATTCATATCGTCATCGTCAAGTATACCCGTTCCAAATTTCATTCCAATTAAATGATCCGTAGCGGCCAATACATCTCGTGGTAACAAGAATGTATTGTTCTGAGGTATATCAAGATTCAGTCTCCGATTCATATTTCGTCGACCAACTCTTCCTAATTCACATTTTTGTTGAAAAAATTTCTTTTGTAATTCCTCACATAAGGACTCCGAAAATACCAGGTCCCCGCCTACACAAGCAAATTGTTGATAAAACTCCAAAATAGCTTTTTCTTTTGACTCAATCTTCTTTTTCTCCTTAGCATTCGGGAAAGACAAGAAAATTTCGGGGTAGGAAACATTATCTAAAATTTCTCTTAGATTCGAACCCATAGCTGATGATAGAACTAAAATAGATATCTTTTGTTTTCTACTCACGCGAGCCCATATCCTTTCTTTTTTATCAATTGCTAATTCCGATCTTCCTCCCCAATCTGATATTATAGTCCCGGTGTATATAGAAATTCCCTTATGGTCTAATTCCGAGCGGTAGTAAATACCAGGACTTAGCAATATTTGATTGATCACAATTCGATATATTCCATTTATTATAAAGGTTCCTAAGGAATTCATTATAGGAATGTTTCCAATAGAAATGGTTTGCTTTTGCACATCGAAACCAAAAATTAATCTCGCAGATACATATAATTCAGAAGAATAAGTGAGTGATTCATACACAGCATCCCTTTCTTTTATCAAGGGTTCTAGCAATTGATATCCTTTCGCAAATAATTGAAATGCAATTTCGTGATCTGGATCTTTAATTGTTGGAAACTTCTCAAGTTCTTCTGCCAAGCCTTGATTAATGAACCTACAAAATCCCTCGAATTGGATCTGACTAAATCCGGGTATTGTGGACATTCCCTCATTCCCATTCCGGAGCATCTTAATCTTAAGTTTCCTATTTATCGAAAAAAAAATTCCATTATCAGCTCACTCTTTATCAATCCCTACGGATCAATCTAGCAATCATGGAATCTATATTCTGTTTACTGAATCACATGAAATTCTAGGGAACTCCACATACGTATTTCATATATGTATTTCATACATATGAATAGAGATAATTTTTACGAAAGTTCCAATTTTGCAGGGGTAGAAATGGAATTAAAATGAATTGATAAAAAACTGCTAGAAAAAATTCTGCCACTTAAACTTAAACTTTATGATATTCTAATCAGATTGGATAGGAAAGATTTCTCGTTTTAGCTCCTTTCTATGAAAGAAATAAAGCCATAAAATTTATAAGCACTAGAAAGTTTGACTTTAGTTCGATTTAGAATTTAGAATAGTACGCTTAGTTTTATTTTCAAAACGAATTTGAAGGTTCTTTTTAGTTTTCTAGTATTTGTAGCAGTAGAATTGCTGAAAAAGAAAGGATTTCGTTGTAGAATCCTAAAAAAAAGTACTTACTTTTTTTTTTTAAGTACTTGCTAATCTAGTTATCCACCTAATATCTAGTTATCCACCTAATATTTAATGCAATGAAAAATTAAAGCATGATTCCCCATAGGGATATGTACATAAGGGGGATCCATAGATAATAATGCTGTTCGGACCAGGAGTTTACCTATATACAATTCGGGAAACTTTTATTCTATTTTATTATGCCATTAAAAGGAATGGGAGGAGAGAATACCGATTTAAGAGTCGTTTACTGCTGCAATTCAAAAAAAAAAATTCTAGTTCTAGTTAATGGTTCCAATTTGTTCTGAATTTTGCATGGAAATCCATTTTTGCTCCTTTGCCATCTCAATAGAATAGAAAGAAAAGGGAAGTTTTCTAAGCAATGTTTAACATAGAATCCATCGAGGAAAATAAGCAAAACAGGATGCAAAAAAGCAGAAATAGATTTTTTGAAAACGATTGGAAAAAGTAAGTTGAATTACATTCAAGATAAAAGCAAAGGTGTTTTAGTAAGAAAATATGGATGAATACTTCTCGATTTTAGATCGGATTTTTTGGCGGCATGGCCAAGTGGTAAGGCAGGGGACTGCAAATCCTTTATCCCCAGTTCAAATCTGGGTGCCGCCTGATCAATCAAATACTTACCTCATAAGTTGGGGCAAGAGAGTAACTAGGTCTGGCGATACTGGATTTTGAGAATCCATACCATAGTTCTATCCTCAAACTAGGGTTTGTTTTGGCGGCAATGGCCCGTTAGCTACTAACAGAGATGAGGTAGCCTTTCCTTATTCTTTTATTAATTTGATTCGATTTGGGAATTTAAAACTATGAGGCTAAGGTTTCAGAAACCTTCATATCCACCAAAGGGCCCTAAAGGGCATTCTTTTTAAAATCTAAGATTGAAGAAGGGACTTTGCGAAGAAATCTCAAGACTTCCTAATTATCATACATTTTTTTTTTTAGTACATCTTACTACATACACTAAAGTAAAGAAAGGCTACAGATTCTGTCGAGAATTAGAGTAAATAGGCTGATCAAAAATCAATTTCAGCGTTGTGGATAAGGTCTCCTCACTCTTTCATAGAAAGATAGAAAGTGGGGAAGTAGGGTTTAGCTCAAAAATAAACAGGGGTAAGGCATGGGTAAGGTAAGTATCCAATAAATATTTATCTATCCTAATTTTATGATATATTCTGACGTCTTTTGCTTATAAAAATAAAAAGGTAACAAAAGGAAGAAAAAATCTCTCTATTCCCGCGTCTTCTATTTAGGGCATTCCCCCACTCCTTTTTAAAAAAGATATGTATTATATTTATACTTAATACTCTCCAACTCTACCAAAAATAATATAAAAATTTGTTAGGAGTAAATTCCTTTAACTGATTCATCTATAGTCTTAGGGCAGAATTTTGACTCTGTACCCTTAATTCCACTATGATTATTGATCAATAGTAGAATAATTCCTTCATATAAATAGGAGACATAATTTACATGGATATAGTAAGTCTCGCTTGGGCTGCTTTAATGGTAGTCTTTACATTTTCTCTTTCGCTAGTAGTATGGGGGAGAAGTGGACTCTAGGGATACTACTAATTGATTGAGTAGTCCAATTGTAGTATCAACTCTTTTCTTTAATTGATCGTTTTGCATTAATCATTTTGTCAAACTTTATTTTTTCTCTCTTTCTTTAGTTTTGTTTCACTCTTGTAAAAAACTCTTTTAAGAATAAGAAAGAGTCAGTCGTTCTATTCTACTATGTTCCATTCTACTATAATAGAAAGAAATAGAAAGAAAATAGAAAGAAATAGAAAGAAAGAAATAAATAGAAAGAAATAGAAAGAAAGAAATAGAATAGAAAGAGCTATTATAGTAATTAAGAATTTCTACTAGAAGTGACGAGTAAAAATAAAGCTCTTTACATAAGAAAATTAGACTTTCTTACACGAAGCTGTTCACAACATATCGCACATTTTCCATTTAGACTCTTTTCTTATTCTTAGAAATTTTTTTTTTGTTCTTTTTTTTTTTTGAAGCATCTCACGTCATTTTTAAGTATGAAAGATTCGCAGGTTTTTTCCTTTTATTTACTTTTTTTTTACTATAGTCTATTCTCGTATTATTTTTCTCCCTCTCCATGGATTCTTTCAATGAAGAATTATCTTCGATTTTTTTTATTTTGACTTGCTTGAAATTAAGTGAATGCAGTGAAAAAAGAAGTTGAATTAGATTACTATTTCAATCTACTAATCTATTCTATGTAGATTCAAGATAATATAATAGAAAGAATCTAAAGTGTCGTAGAAAAAACTATATGTAGTTCTTTCTACCACACTTTATGATTCCAACCAGATCCTTTCATTTAAGACTTGGATTTTTATTTTGTTTAATCCCTTTTTCATTTCTTCAATGATTAATTGGAATTCCAATTAATCATTTTGGCTGGCAGTTTTTACATAAATAATAAGTAAAAAGGCAGTAGGAACTAGAATGAACAATGCAGTAGCAATAAATGCGAGAATATTTACTTCCATAACCTCTTTATTTTATTTTTTTCACAATAACTCGGGATGTAATCCCATGGAGAGGAAAAGGGGGTATCCTGTAAATTCAAGGGGAGGACTTGCATTCTGATAATACTAAATCAATTCAATATTATGAATATAGGATCTATCAAATCAATTCATGGTTGATAGTGGAATAATATAACATAGGAAGATCCCTTATCCATACTAAGACCAAAATAGATTTTTTAATTGGATTCTGAACCCCTCTATTTTTCATCCTTTTCTACTTTTGCTTTTCTATATATATATGTATAGCCAAGAATCTTTCTTATCCAATTTCCCTTTCTTTTTCTTATAGTTATACATACAATTATGTATGTATGTATTATATGACCGACCAAGAATTCATTGAATATACACAAAGAAAGTTGGAACTACAAAATGGAAGTGGTGTGGTTTATAATAACCCTCAAAAAGGAACTAATTATATTCATTCTCTAACAATAAACGAATACAATTTGTGTATGGATTCCGGTATTTTACCGGAACTCTATTCCATAAGAGTCGAATAGGAAGTTAAGATGAGGATGGTATCATCATATCATAAAAATAGAGTAATATCCTAAATTATACTAATCCACGTATGATATGTACGTCTTTCCTTATCAATAAGGGTTCCCCATAAATATTTGATCTTGCCTTCTGCCCCTTTTTTTCAGGGAAATTTTTAATGAAAAAGGGAAAGATGAATTTTTCCATTCATTGAATCCTAGTTCGGGACTGACGGGGCTCGAACCCGCAGCTTCCGCCTTGACAGGGCGGTGCTCTAACCAATTGAACTACAATCCCTGCGGGGTGTATGGCATACCTATTCTTAAATAGAACCATTAAGAAGATTCGTCTGTCGTACTCTAAGAAATAGATGAATCATATACTACATACCCACATATCCTATGTGGGTATAGTGAGAGTGGCATAACTAATATGCCGCGATTTTTTATCCCTAAAAATAAATGATAATCCACCTTTCAATAAGAAAAACTCTTTTCTTTGTTAAGAAAAGAATCAGAGAGATATGGCTTAGAAATATATTTTCCCTTTCTTTTCTCTTTATCCTTTATTTCTATGGATCAGATATTTTTTTTTTATGGAAGAAAAAAATGGATTTAGTTCATATTCACTAAGCCCTAGATTCTTGGGCCGAGCTGGATTTGAACCAGCGTAGACATATCGTCAACGAATTTACAGTCCGTCCCCATTAACCGCTCGGGCATCGACCCAGGAAGAATTTATTCTAGGGTTTTTGATAATCTATAGATTAACCTCTTTTTATAATACTCCCTACCCCCAGGGGAAGTCGAATCCCCGCTGCCTCCTTGAAAGAGAGATGTCCTGAACCACTAGACGATGGGGGCATTACTAGACGATAGTGCTATATGGAACCACTCGTCATTATACTATAATGATAGTATGAGCAGTTTTTTGGAATTGTCAATATAGTCGAAGAGTATAAATAGATCAAAGCAAAGAGTCTTTCCTACTTTTCTGTTATGCTTTCATAGGATTTTTTTTTTAGTTGATGGTTAGGTTAATTCACGGATCATCCCCTGCTTTTTAGGGGAATTCATTTTAAAGGGTATAGAATAAGAATAGATTAATAAAAAGGATTCTAGATTAGTTCAGTACAGATATTGATTTGATTGCTCTAACAGGAAAAAGAGTCCAATTTCATTTCTTTTTTGCAATTTAAACTCTGTGCTTCGTTTAGTATTCAGACCAAAAATGTGGGCATCTACCACTAAATGAAATAATAAAATTCAAGAAAAAAAAAAAAAAGAAAAAAGTGAATGCATTTAGTAGAAAAGTACTCTACCAGATTTGAACCGATGACTTCTGTCTTGCCGTGGCATTACTCTACCATTAGTGGAAAAGCCCTTTATCGGATTTGAACCGATGACTTATGCCTTACCATGGCATTACTCTACCACTGAGTTAAAAGGGCTTTTTATTCAAAAATTCGCCACTTTCATTTCCCATTATAGGTCTACTGCATAATGTACATAATATATGTATATATTAATTTACATAATATATACATATATATAGATATATATCTAGAGATTTTACTAGTTTTTTTTTCTATATTGAGATATAGAAGTTTATTCGCGGTGAGGTTCAAAAAGGCCAAAGGGGCACCAGTGCTCAGAATGTTCTGCAGAATTAGGGACTTTTTTTTCTATTGGCTGATCTTATGATGAGAAATTTCTCCATTTATGTTTTATTTCTCCTAATTCTAATGGGGGGTATAAAGGAATTCGCGCTCTGCATATACCCATATGGCTGGGTATTAATTTTCAGCGATATACTTCTTATCTGTCTGTTATTGGAGTTTTATCAACAATTTTATTCTAAAAAGTGGGCAGTCGAGTTTATACTGCAGAGTATAAAATTTATTCTACCAAAAAATAAAATAAAGAAAGGGATTGATGGGGACTGTACTGTCTCCTATATTTCTTAGTGTATATTGTAGGAATAATCAAACTATAGAATACGAAGAATACGATCCTAATCGAAATGCATACATTTGGTTCATACCCTAGTGGGATGGTAATAAGAGATTTCTTTTACAGACTAGAGCGAGGCCCTCTAAATCCTAAAGTAAAGGCCCGCGATTGAAGTACCAACTGCTCACTTTTCTCCGTAGATTAGATGGAATTCCTCGAATGGCTACCCTTGACAAAGGGTAGCGTTGGTCCCATAATCTACATGTAGCGGGTATAGTTTAGTGGTAAAAGTGTGATTCGTTCTATTAATAACTGAATTTGAAATGATATACTTAAGACATCCTTAAGTTTTTTATATTCATATTCCGATGAAAACTTTAGTTCTTATAAAGGGTTTAATCCTTTTCCTCTCAATAGCATATTGAGGAAGAATATACATTCTCGCGATTAGTATCCAAAGACTAATTAAATTTGCATGCAAAATACAAATTTGATTATAAGTACAGAGTCGCGAAGCATAATTTTGCATTGGATTAAGTATTCCAATTGAATAAATATGAGTAAAGGGTCTATGGATGAAGATACAAAAAAGTTTATTTCCAATCGTAACTAAATCTTCTTTTAGTTAAAAAAGAAATGGAAGCCCAATAGCTAAAAAACGATAGTTTTGGTTTACTAGAACCATCAGGATATTGTTTCAGCTCGGTGGAAACCCAGCTCTTTTCCTCAGGATCTCTTGAATGAAATTAGGGAACGAAGTAAGTAGATTAGATAGATATTTAGTAGAATTTCTATCTCCTACTCTATAGGGATCATCTAGAAAGCGGAGAGCTTTGGTTCCATTCAGACAGAAAAGCTGACATAGATGTTAAGTGGTGAGAATAGCCATAAAGGAGCCGAATGAAATCAAAATTTCATGTTCGGTTTTGAATTAGAGACGTTAAAAATAATCAACCAACGTCGACTATAACCCCTAGCCTTCCAAGCTAACGATGCGGGTTCGATTCCCGCTACCCGCTCCATTCTGTATAAAAAGACTATTCTATTTGTCTAGACATGGTAGAGACTTGTAGTCAACCTTTTTCGTCCACCAGTTTTTGGCCCTACAGAGCGGAGTAGAGCAGTTTGGTAGCTCACGAGGCTCATAACCTTGAGGTCACGGGTTCGATTCCCGTCTCCGCACTTAGCAGTCCAGATAAATAAATGGACTATTTTATTTGTATAGATATGGTAGAGGGCTATATCCTACTCTTTTTTTATTCAGCAGGCAGAAAAGAAATAAAAGAAAAAAGAAATAAAAGAAAGGCATAGTCTGTCCCCCTTTAAAAGCCATTTTCTCTTGTTTGTTTCGGTGA